CACACTAGATAGATATCATATTCATGGAATACGATTCACTTTCAAGATGCCTTGGTGGTGAAATGGTAGACACGCGAGACTCAAAATCTCGTGCTAAAGAGCGTGGAGGTTCGAGTCCTCTTCAAGGCATAATATTGAGAATGCTCATTGAATTGGAATAAGTTCGGCAGCGGATCACAAAATCTTGGTGATCCTCTCTATCTAATGAATGGGGAATCCGCTTTGAAATCGTCCGTCCGCCCTGCACCCACCCCCGAGTATATGCTTCAACAGGAATCACACAAGGGTGGATTGATACAATCTAAACCTCTGGTAAAATGCCCCCCGTAACCCAGCAGATAAAGTGCATTACATAGTCCGTTTTAGGGATTGGCGACTACCCATTCAGTGACTTTGGCACTGGACGTTCCCAAAATGGGTACTATCGGGTCGGGTGAATTCAATAATAGACGCCTGGTGGCATTCCAGCTTTCCTTCTCCTTTCAGGACCTATCCGAAAGAGAATCCAGTACTTCTCGGTCGGGAATATCTGAATAGGGCGAACCGCCTCGTGGATATCTTTGCTTCGAAACAAAAACAATTAGAATTAGGCTCGGTCAACTGGAATGTCTATTATCCATATAGGGGATCTTCCAATCGGGAAGATCCATCGACCTGAGACGAAGAGAAAGGTCTATCTATTTTATTTAGTTATTCAGTTAAACCAATGATTCGTTATTGGAGCAGATAGCAAAAACCATTTCATCCGACATGCGTATTTTTGATTTTCCAATGGATTTACATCTTTCATTAATGGAAATTTTTTGATGTAGTGAGTAATAGCTCTGGTTGTTCGCTGTTCAAGAATTCTTGTTTAGGCAGTTCATACCATCCATACATAGTGTTTTGATCTAAGATTTCAATTCTTCCATGTTTCAGCAGTAGCATATTCTTCCATGGAGCTAAGGTCCATGGAAGAAAGAGGTGTTTCCGCGACTCTACCGCCCAGTCAATTCCGTTCCACTTAATCCCTATTTCATGACCACATATCTTTCCGGCTAAGTAATGGGAAACCCTTCTCCTGTTACATGAATCCAATTTTCATTTCATCCGGGAAAAGCCATCTTTTTCTCAACAATGTCTTTGCCATTTGATCCAATAGCCTTCCGTTAGATAGGAACAGATTTGATAAATACTGATAACTCTCAGATGGAGTATTAGAACGGGAAAATCCAAATGAACTATTGGCTCTAAGCCATCTCTGGCGATGAATCAAGAATTCGAAGTGCTTTTCTTTCCTATTCTTGATAAACCAGCTTTGAGATAGAGATGTAATAGGATCTTGGGAAATAAAAACAATAAGCCCCTTTAACATCTCTTCATCTTCATCTGCAAAGAATTCTCGATGTAAAAACACAGAGACAGAGGGCTCATCTTGGAATAGGAAAAAGAGTGGATCCGGGGGGTCCCAAATGAATCGGCTTATTCGAAAAAAGCCTTGTTCTTTGGAAGATCTAGCTCGTGCCTGGTACTGCATGGTTCCACTCTGCAAGAACTCCGAATCCTTCTCTTGAAGCTCATCCTTCTCTTGAAGCTCATCCTTCTCTTGAAGCTCATCCTCCTCATCATCAATGAGCCCCCGCCCGGCCCAATAGGGAAATCCCAAATCATCGGGCCTTTCGATACAATCAAATAGAAAGCCCCAAGGGCGCCATATTCTAGGAGCCCAATCTATGTGATCGAAGAAATCCTCCTCTATTTCCCCTTCTTCAACCTCCGATTCGTATTTTTGATAGAGAAATCTCTGATCAACGATAGAACGAGATCCATTTTGTATCATATATAAGGGATTCCTTGGTTCGGGCCGAAGAAGGAATGTCACTCGATCATTATCAAACTGACTGTAATCTCTTTCTGTCCGCGAGTATACCATCAGAGCGCCTTCTATTTCTACTAGGCCATGAACTAGATCAGAATCATTCTCAACGAACCGATAAGAAGCGATCCTATTTTTTTCATCGGGTCCGGGTAGAGACCAAAGGTCTTGAGCGACCGATCCGGCAGAACAACTCAAAAGATAAAGAAGTATCGTTAATTTCTTCATGCTCGTTCCAAGTTCGAAGTACCATTTGTACAAATAAGGATCCCCTTCGTCACACAATTGCTTCTTTATATAGATAGATATAGGATCTATGAGGCAATTACCTAGAAGTACTTTTTGTGCAACAGCCCTTCCTATCTGATAGAAAAGGATCCCGTGATCCTGAACCGGTATTACATGGGCTCGCAAATCCCAAGTTTGTCTATGAAGAGCTAATCTAATTGTATTAGTGTCTAGAATTGATTTCTTCTGTGTAATACTAATTGATAGGGCCTCATTGGCAAGTGCTGCAAGATCTCGTGCATTGGGACCCATGGCTGTGGACCCGAATCGATTAGTATGGAACATTTTCTTTTCCAAGTGAAATCCCTTAGTATATGAAAGAGTGAAAAAGCGCTTTCGTTGTTGTGGAATAAGAAG